TGATCAATTTTTCATAGGGATATTGAATCGTTACTGGTAAACGATTCGCGTGGGACAAGGTAATCATGAAACCTTGACCGATGTACCGGGCTGCTCGTATTGTTTGTTGACCATAATTTTTGAACTCAGTTACCATAGGGAACATATAGTGAATATTTAGAAAAAGGTTTATTTTTTTCTTTCTCTTGTTTGAGAGAAGTTGTGAATATTATTGTAGTTCTTTAGAGTGAAAGAAGTTGGGACGAAGTTGTTAATAATAGATTACCTAGAGAAATAGGTAAAAGAAATTTCCATCCAAGATTTAAAAGTTGGTCCATTCTAAGTCTCGGTAAAGTCCATCTTGTTGCAATAGGAATGAACAAGAATAAATAAGTTTTAGCTAATGTAATAAAGATACCTATTATTGTTCCAAAGACTTTACCGGCTTTATTTATATAAATAAATCCAGGGACGAATATATACGGAATAGAAAAATTCCAACCCCCCAAGTAAAGAACTGTTACAAATAATGAAGAAACTAATAAATTAAGATACGAAGCAACGTAAAATAAACCAAATTTGATACCGGAATATTCGGTTTGATAGCCTGCTACTAACTCTTCTTCTGCTTCTGGTAAATCAAAGGGTAATCTTTCACACTCGGCTAGAGAAGAAATTAGAAAAATGATAAACCCTATGGGTTGACGCCACAAATTCCACCCCCAAAAACCATACTTTGATTGCGCTTCAACTATATCAACTGTACTTAAACTGTTAGATAATTATAGTCGATGATAACATCACTGCTCCATCGCTATTTCAGAACCGTACATGAGATTTTCACCTCATACGGCTCCTCAGAGGTCACAAATAAATCTAAAGAACCTTCGCTATTTTGGAATCTTGATATTTGATAGATAGGATAGACATCCTACCTAAGGTTCCGAATTAAACCAATGGAATTCTGTCTGCTATATTTTAATAAATAAAAAAGTGCTTCTGAATTTATCTTATCCTTTAAAGAATTTTTATTTTTCTTTGTTGATTAATAAATCCTTGAATAAAAAACTTTGTTGTAAAAATATCACATAGATATTTCAACCTATTTTTTGATTACGAAAAAAAAAAAAGAATTAGACACGATATTAGTGTTCATAAATCATGACAACAATCTATAATCTATCTTTTTATTTAAATACAAATATGTATCCAGGAAAAAAAGATTTCTTTTTTTTTTCAATTCCATTCTTTTATTTCGTTCCTATTCTTCTTTCTCAGAAAAGGGGACTTTAACCAAAGTAAAAGATTACTTCGTTCTTGATATGATAGTTATTTATTTAATCAGTGGATAGGAACATACTCTGGATCGGAATCGTGGGGAGTACTTCTTTATCATTTCTACTAATTTAAAGTCCCAACTCAAATTCCCTTTCTGTACAGAAATATCCTCCTGGATAACTCCTATAAACTCCATTACGAATCCTTTGTGTATCTTGGTCTTCCTAACCATCCACCCGTTTTTGCTCAACCTTGCATTATGGTAATACATTTATAGTAATAGATATTAAAAACTCCATATGGTTGATCTTTTGAACCCGCTTCAAGTCATGATGACTAATCAACCATTCTTGGGGTAAACCGTCTCTACTACTTTTACTTAATTCTTGTACATAGGAAATGAGATTCAAACCTTTTACTTTACTGCAAATTTACATGCCGTTTTCTTTCACTCATCTAACTATCTGGTTTAATTTATCAATTCAAATGATGAATCAAAAAATGAAAAATTTAATTTATTAAACTTTCTTCCGAGAAAGTAAAGAAATTTGGGGATTTTTTACGGCTCACCGAATCACACGTAGAGATATTGATAATACACATAGAGTTAATGGTATTTCATAACTAATTGATTGGGCAGCAGCCCGTAAACCACCTAAAAAGGAATATTTATTGTTTGATCCATATCCTGACATAAGAAGTCCAAGGGGAGCAATACTTGAAATAGCGATCCATAAAAAAACACCAATACTAAGATCGGTTAGAACAAGGTTATAGCTAAAAGGAATTACTGAAAAACTGAGTAAAATGGATATGACTGCTATAGATGGTCCAATACTAAACAAACCAGCATCTCCTCTAGATGTAAGAATATTCTCTTTGAAAAGTAGTTTTGTACCATCTGCTAGGGCTTGAAGGATTCCCAAGGGTCCGGCATACTCAGGACCAATACGTTGTTGTATCCCCGCAGAAATTTCTCTTTCTAACCAAACAATTACTAGTACGCCAATTATAATTCCTAATACAAGAGCTAAAATAGAGACAAGGATCCATATGATTCCGTAGTGTTCTTTTAAGGATTCCAATCTGGAAAAGGAATTGATAGCTTTTATTTCTGTTGTATCAATTATCATTTCAACGATCAACTTCTCCCATAATGATATCTATGCTACCTAGTATTGTCATAATATCAGCCAATTTCATTCTTTTAACTAAATGAGGAAGAATTTGCAAATTGATAAAACCCGGCGGTCGGATTTTCCATCTCCAAGGAAAAACAGTCTGATCTCCTATCAAAAAAATTCCCAATTCTCCTTTTGGGGCTTCGACTCTCACATAAAGTTCTTGTTTCGATAATTCAAAAGTCGGAGAAGGTTTTTTACCAATAAATCGATATTCAAAATCATTCCATTCGGGATCTTTTACTCTAACAAAACGCCGGGTTTCTAAATTTTCATAGGGACCCCCAGGGATTCCTTCCAGAGCCTGCTGAATAATTTTTATCGATTCTGTCATTTCACCGATTCGTACTAAATAACGAGCTAATGAATCCCCCTCTTTTTGCCATTGAACCTTCCAATCTAATTCGTCGTAACACTCATAGCGATCAACTTTACGAAGATCCCATTGTATTCCGGAAGCTCGTAGTATTGGTCCTGATAAACCCCAATTTATTGCTTCTTCTCCACCAATAATGCCTACGCCTTCAACACGTTCTAAAAATATAGGATTCCGTGTAATAAGCTTTTGATATTCAGTAACCCTTGTTAAAAAGTAATCGCAAAAATCCAAACATTTATCTATCCAGCCATAAGGTAGATCAGCAGTTACTCCTCCAATACGAAAATAATTATGCATCATTCGCATACCAGTAGCAGCTTCGAATAGGTCATATATTAATTCTCTTTCCCGAAAAATATAGAAGAAGGGGGTCTGTGCCCCAATATCTGCCATAAAAGGGCCTAGCCATAACAAATGAGAAGCTATACGACTCAACTCCAACATAATGACTCTGATATAGCTAGCCCTTTTAGGTACTTGAATATTTCCTAACTGTTCGGGTCCATTTACAGTTATTGCTTCTGTGAACATAGTAGCTAAATAATCCCAACGTGTTACATAAGGCAAATATTGTATAATTGTTCGGTTTTCCGCAATTTTCTCCATCCCTCTATGTAAATAACCCAATATTGGTTCACAGTCAATAACATCTTCACCATCTAGAGTAACGATGAGTCGAAGAACACCATGCATTGATGGGTGCTGAGGACCCATATTTACTATCATGAGGTCTTTTCTTGTAACTGGCGCAGTCATAAGTTTTTTATCGATTCATTCTTCCATGAATTGCTGAAAGTGAAAAGAAGTTTATCAAAATTGAAATGAATGAAAAAAATACCAAGATTCCGCAAATTAACGAGTTTTTCTTTCTCGAATATCCAACTGATCAATTAATTCTTTATAACGTACTTTATTTTTTTTTGACAAATAAGCCAGTAGTCGTTGACGTTTTCCCAAAATTTTCCGCAACCCCCTCTGAGATAAATAGTCCTTTTTGTGTAATTCTAAATGAGAAGTAAGTTTTCGTATCTTATTGGTAAAACTGAATACTTGAAATTCAACTGACCCTTTGTTTTCTTCTTGAGAAATAATTGAAATGAATGAATTTTTTACCATAAATTTATCCGCCCCTTTTTAGATTAGAGATATATATTTTAATGATCAGTAATAATAATGCTAGTCATTTTATTTTAATGCGATATAGATATATACAATAATCTAAATTTCTTTATTTATATTTATGGATTCCAAATTTTATCAATTATTTTTATTTTTTATTTAGAAGTATGACGCATATATTTTTGAATTCAAAAAAGTGAACAAATTTAACCTCACCTCCGATTTACTAGATTAAAGATTTTGTTAATTCACTAAATCTAATTGATACATTATTAATTATTATCATTGGATTGGAATATAACACGGGGGCAGATGTACATCTGTTTGCTTTGATATATCTTCTATGGTAAAAGAAAAATGTAAGTTTTTAACCGCGGATACATATGTATCCTTAACATATTAAAACGACTGCCGTTATTGGTATTAAACCAATAACGATTAATACAAGCTAAATCTTCTAATCGATAATTAGGCCAAAGAAAAAACTTGAATTGAATTAATTCATTTTTATCTCTAATATTTTTTGTCCAGTTCTTGTTATAACATACTGGATTTCTATCCGCACCCTTACCACTTTTTGAATTGAAACAAATGAGAATTCTCAACTCTCTACGACGTCTAGATGATAAAATATTTTCAGGAACAAGCAAATAAAAATCATTTTTATCTCTATTTCTGATTCTTTTTTGATATTCTGAAATGGACTCATTAAAATGAGTCTTATCAATATATCCTTGTTCGTGGTATCTTTGATTACTTGTTTTGTATTTACTTTTATGAACCAAGGAAATACCTATGGTTTGATACATAATAAATTGTCCATCATTTTTTACAGACAGACGAGTGGGTTCGATAATAAAAAGTCCCTTTTTCATCAATTCTGGAAAAGTTAAATTGTGTTCAATCAATATTATATCCAAACAGAGTTCTCCCCGTTGAATCGAGGATATAGTAATTTTTCTTGGATTATTCAGTCTAAGCAGGAGACAATATACCTTGATATTATTGATTATTCTTTGATTCAAAGAATCATCCCATCTCAATTGAAAAAGCAAATAACGTTTCAGGAAGAGATCCATTTCTGCTTCCGTTTTACTTTTGTATTGTTTTTTCTTTTTAGGCTTTTTACTGTTTGATTCCGCATCATTTTCTTCAATACCCTTTTGTTGGTTTGATAGAACGGATCCAAGATTGCCTTGTCCTACGGGTTCTTCTTTATTTTTATTCTTTATTTTTTTATACCATCGAATCAAAAAATTCCTTTTTTGTTTTTCATTGGTGTTTTTATTCGTACTTGCCCCAAAATTTTCATTTTTATTCGAATTTAAAAAAAGAAATTTGCTTCGTATAATCCACGGTTTTATTTTATATACATTATATAGTTGTAAAAATTCTGGGAATAACCAAAGTTCCAAATTTGGTATTGGACGGTTTAGTATTTCTTCATTCATTCCCATCCAATCAAAAAATACCCTTTTGATATTTTTTTTTTTATCTTGATGAATCGTAAGATAAAAAAGATCTTTTTTATCAAATTTATTAACTATTTGGTAATTATTAGTACTTTGGTTAATCTTGGTATCGATTTGTATCCAGGTTTCAAGATCAGCTTTTTTTTTAAGATAAAATTTTAAGATTTTCCAATCAAAATATTTTCTATCTGCATTTTTTTCGATATATAAAAAACTGCCTTTTCCTAGATAACTATTGATAAGAGTACTCTCCAGGATATTAAAAAAGTTGTCTTTATGTATGGTAGAATTGTAAAAAAGCTCTTGGTTCTTTTTTATTTCCAATCGTAATCCATACCTATAAATAGAAGAGGCCTTTTTTTTTTCAAAATTAAGGGATTTATATGATAAAAGGTCATATCTATTGTATTTTGGAAATTTTTCTTTTTCATTCAATAATGAATGTACTTCAGAAATATTTTCTTTTCTGTAAAATTTTAATTGGTCTTTCTCATATGACTCCCATTTATAAATTTTTTTTTTTTTAGTCATACAACGTTTATTAATTCTAATTTTATTCCGCCATCTTTGTGGTATTAATCTAGACCATCTAATCTGAGATAAATCATATTGATAATGTCCTCTTAACCATTTTTTCCAGTCATTCATTGCAGAATGATTAGGTTTTTTATGCCCTAATTCGGTCTGAAATATTCCTTGTGTTCCAAAAGAATCCTTTATTTCAGTCTTAAGAAATAAAGATGTTCCCTGATATTGAAGAACAGATTGTAATTTATACAAACTTCTTCTAACTTGGGCTTGAGATAACCTATAAAATATATATGCTTGTGACAAGCAGGATAAATCACTAAAAATATGTGAATTTTTTTTACTAACAATATCAAGTGACTTTTTTATAGTCGAAATAAAACGACTTGTATTTGGATTTTTTTTATTCGTTTTTTCTTGATCTTGATTTGGTTCATAAATGTATTGATCAATAATTTTTTTTCTTGATTCAAGAAAAAGTTGTGTATTGATTAGGGGAATATTAATGATAGATAAACAAATATCTATGTATATTTTTTCAATGAAAAATTTTATAAAAAAATGGAATTTATAGGTTAATCGAGCATTTCTTCTTTTTAATATTTGCCAAATTTTTTTTGGTGACTCTAATTTTTTAGGATTATAACTTCTTTTGTTAAGACTAATATTTATTGATGGAGTTTTTTTTTTTTTCTCTTTTGTAATTCTTTCTATTTGATTTCGAATTATATTGATTCTATTAGTCAGATCTTTCATTTTTTTTTTTGTCAGTGAAGATTTTGACCAAGCCGGAGATTGAATCTGACTAAACGATTCACCAATTATTTGATTTCTGATCAGAAAATCTTTTTTTTTTTTAGTTTTATTCGATTCATATACTTCTCTTAATCTAAACCTAAATAATAGAATTGTATTAAGTTCTTTTATTCGTTTTTTTATAAATATAACATTTTTCATAATCCATTTTTTTATTTCTTTTAAAACTTTTAGAAGTAATTTTGTTTTTCTTTTTAAAATCTTTAGAGCTAGAAAATATTTCTTTTTAAATTTTTCAATTTTTTTATTGAGCTCCTTAATAATGGGTTCAAAAAATGAGGGGCGCTTTCTAGGAGAACCAAAAGGAAGTTCAGCTTCCATTCCCCAAACTGTCAAAAAACAAAAATCAGATTTTTGCTTTTTTTTTTTCATTAGATCTCTAGGAGAGTTAGATCTCTGCCAAGGTTTCAGATGGAAAGGAAATAGAATTTTAATCTGAATACCATCTGTTACCCAATTTTGCGGAAATTCTGTTTCTGATAATTGAACACCATTATAGGTACATTTAACATGCATTTCTCTATTCCATTCCTGTAAATCCTCAAACCATTCTGGAAGTTGAAATAATAACATACGTCCAATATTTTTGGCTATTATCAACGAAGGCAATATCAAATATTTTCTAAGAATTGATTGAGTTATTAACATGTAACCTCTTATTCCTTGTGCAAAGGGAATGGTATCCCAGGCTTCTGCTATTTCTATCTGTACTATTTCTTTTCTTTTCTTCTCTTTTCTTTTTGTCTGC